TCCTCTGCTCTACCAACTGAGCTATCCCGACTCTTCCCGATGCGGCATCCCCACTCTATTTAGAGTACTCGTTTAGAGTACTTGTTGGGTATATCAATTAAATAGACTAAAATAGACTAAAAAGCATTACAAAGTCTTACCCAAACCCTGGAATTTCTTGGTCTTGGATCTTCAAACAAAAAGAATACTTTGTTTGTAAGTTTAAATAATTATATTAAACGTGAATGATTCAAATGGGAATTCCTTTCTCCTAGATGTTGATTTACACATATCACATAGATTTACACATATCACATATATATTGTATATATCACAATATATCACAAGTCTTGTGATAAGAGAGGCCTTTTCTCCCACGATCCGTTTGTGAAAGAGTAGAATGGCTGAGAAACATAACTAATCTAAAAAAAAAAAAAGAATGACTTTTAATTAATTAACATTAACTAAAACTAAATAGTTAGGGGGTACAGCAAACTTTTTATTGGGGATGGGGATAGAGGGACTTGAACCCTCACGATTTCAAAAGTCGACGGATTTTCCTCTTACTATAAATTTCATTTTTGTCAGTATTGGGATTGACATGTATAATGGGACTCTATCTTTATTCTCGTCCAATTAGTTCTTTAAAAGAACTATCAGATTATAGAGTGACTTATTTGATCAGTGAATATTCGATTCTTACTTAAACTTGGAATCGATTCACATCACAAGAATTCTTCCATTTTGTATATCATATAATAAAAAATAAAGATTTGGATGACCATTAATCTTTGATATTTTTGTATTATATGTATACGGGTTCAGCCTTTCTGTAGTTTAAAAGGAATCCTTGATCAACACAGTCAACTCTATTCGTTAGAACAGCTTCCATTGAGTCTCTGCACCTATCCTTTTTTTATTCTTGCTTTCTGAACCCTCTTTTGTTTTCTGAAATAAGGATTTGGCTCAGGATTGCCCATTTTTAATTCCAGGGTTTCTCTGAATTTGAAAGTTATCACTTAGTATGTTTCCATACCAAGGCTCAATCCAACCAAGTCCGTAGCGTCTACCAATTCCGCCATACCCCCTTTTGTTTTGAGGCTGGGATCTCACTGGGATACCATCTCCTTTTTCCTTTCGTTTATTTATTCTGGATCCGAAGACGTTTACATTTAATTTAATTCTTTCGATAGGCACTTTTTTTATATAATTATATATAATATACTATATTATAAATTATAATATTATAATATTATATAATATACTATATAAAATAAATATAGTATATAAAAAAGTGTCTCTATTTCCTCCTATTTGTTTGATCTCTTATCTATTTTCATTTTCTATTTTATTTCATATCATGGTAGGACCTTTATTTGTATTTAGTCCAATCGAAAATGATTCTATCATTGATGTATCCGCAATTCAATATGGATGGATATATAACAGATATATATGTCTCTTTTATTATCTTTTTTTTATACTCAAACGGTCAATTCTTTTTTTCGCCCTACCCCTTACCTTATCTTTCTGAATTAAAACAGAGGAATGTCTCATTGTATATACTCTGTATCCTTACTTAATCTGAATCCTTATCTTTTCCTTAGGACCATCCTTGTATAATTAGAATAAAGTTATTGATATACCCTATAACATCATTCTATTAATTGTTATTTAAATTCTATTTATCTATAATCTAAAGACTAAAGAAATTAAAAAGTCTTTTTTCTTTAGATTTAAAGTCTTTTTTTTTTTAGATTTATAATTTATAGTAGATTATAGTGTGTAACATAGTATTTTTCATTTTGTTTAATTGGGAGAGATGGCTGAGTGGACTAAAGCGTCGGATTGCTAATCCGTTGTACGAGTTATTCGTACCGAGGGTTCGAATCCCTCTCTTTCCGTAACTTCCTTCACCTAATTCACGAACATTACTGACCGCAATGTATCAAATACAAATAAAATAACAACAATAGAAAACTTATATATTTATAATTTATATATAAATATAAGTTTTCTATTGTTTGGTTAAAATCGGAATCAAAGCCAATATAAGGTAATGGCTCCAGCGAATTACAAAATTGTTCAAACGAGGAATCATTTTGTAATTGCCTTGCATTTAGCGATAATTGATATTGAGTAAGAGCTTCTGTTTGTTGAATCCTTTTGGCTCTTTTATTTATTATTTATGGTTATGGAAGAATTTATATAAATCTTTTTTGGTTCCCGGCCCGGCAAGGATAAACGAAAACGAAAGCGATTTTCCATGGTTTTTCTTTCTCCAAGTGTACTTTGCTCATTCGGTCGCCTGCCATTTAATGTATCTTTAAGATACGACTTTATCGTGCATAATTTTTCAAACTCCAGATCCGGTGCGTTTTTTTTTGTTTCTTGAAAATATCATCTCACGTGTGTTCCTTTGGTTAACCCAGCATAAACTTTTATCCAGCCATCCATCCAGGGATGAATTTGTTAATAATAATTCATTCAATAAATTGATAATATCAGATTTTAGTATTAT